ATGTATGATACTCAATATAGTTGGAATAATAACATTAATAGTTGCATTGACAATTATCTTCAGTCTCAAATCTTTATTGAGACTGACATTGGAAGTGGTAGTGACAATTACAGTAACAGTTACATTTATAGTTCCATTTGTGGTGAGATTGAGGGTTCCGGTATAAGAACCAGCACGGCTGGTAGTGATTTAACTATAAGAGAAAGTTCTAATGATCTCGATGTAACTCAAAAATACAGGCATTTGTGGGTTCAATGTGAAAATTGTTATGGATTAAATTATAAGAAATTTTTTAAATCAAAAATGAATCTTTGTGAACAATGTGGATATCATTTGAAAATGAGTAGTTCAGATAGAATCGAACTTTTGATCGATCCGGGTACTTGGGATCCTATGGATGAAGACATGGTTTCTCTGGATCCCATTGAATTTCATTCGGAGGAGGAGCCTTATAAAGATCGTGTCGATTCTTATCAAAGAAAGACAGGATTAACTGAGGCCGTTCAAACAGGCATAGGCCAACTAAACAGTATTCCCGTAGCAATCGGGGTTATGGATTTTCAGTTTATGGGGGGTAGTATGGGATCCGTGGTCGGGGAGAAAATCACCCGTTTGATTGAGTACGCTACTAAAAAATTTCTACCTCTTATTATAGTGTGTGCTTCCGGGGGGGCACGCATGCAAGAAGGAAGTTTGAGCTTGATGCAAATGGCTAAAATATCTTCTGCTTTATATGATTATCAATCAAATAAAAAGTTATTCTATGTACCAATCCTTACATCTCCTACTACAGGTGGGGTGACTGCTAGTTTTGGTATGTTGGGGGATATCATTATTGCCGAACCCAATGCCTACATTGCATTTGCGGGTAAAAGAGTAATTGAACAAACATTGAATAAAACAGTACCTGAAGGTTCACAAGCGGCTGAATATTTATTCCAGAAGGGCTTATTCGATCTAATCGTACCACGTAATCCTTTAAAAAGCGTTCTGAGTGAGTTATTTCAGCTCCACGCTTTCTTTCCTTTGAATCAAAATTCCATTAAAGAGCATTAAGTTACATTTTTTTTATTTGTAGCAAACAAGTAGTTAGTTTATCGGAATCCAAGTAAAAATAAGACGAACGGGGTTTCTTTGTTGACATAAGATCTAATTGTAGAAAGAATCAAAAGTTAAAGTTGCGCATAACTCTTTTTTCTATATTTATATTCCTGATTACTAATTAAGAAGCCTCTATCAACAAGATAAAAGAGTGAATTCTTCTTTTCGTGAAATTAGGAAAATAAAAAAAATTTCCTCTTCCCGTCTTACGTACGTATATATAATTCAAATAGAGAAAATGAAAATATAGATATAGAGTTTTTCTCTTTCTATATCTCCCGCGAATCCCATTTTGATTAAGAATCCCTTTTGGGTCGGATTCTAACGAATCTTTCGATAATTTGTAAGAAACTTTTTCTTTATTAAATTATTAGAAGACAAGAACAAAAGACGAAGAAAAAAAAGAATATAATAATAAGGGCGATTATCATATATATCTTGTACATATCTTTTATATAGAAAGATGAATAAGTCCATTATATACTCACTTAGATATATACTTAGATCTATACTAATTAAAATTCGAATTTCATAAATATTAATTAATAAGAATTACAATTCTTAATTATAATTATTATAAGATATCTTTATAAATAAAAATAACAGGTACAAATAGTAAATCGAGGTATCCATTCTATGACAACTTTCGACTTTCCCTCTGTGTTGGTGCCTTTAGTAGGCCTAGTATTTCCGGCAATGGCAATGGCTTCTTTATCTCTTCATGTTCAAAAGAATAAGACTGTTTAGATCTGCTGGGCCCAACTCTCATCCATTTTTTTTTCAAAACTTAGACTTGTATCATAACACAGATTTTTTTTTAGTGGAATATGGTAGAACATGCGGTTTCCGCCGAACATAAAGGAGAGGCTCTTATGCTTATGCCTGTAGAAAGATGATATATGGGTAAAGGAATTCTATCTATTTGAAAATAGATCAGGATCGACGTATGGCTGAAATGTAAAGTCGGTGTATCTATATGTATATCGATGGGATCATACGAAGGGTATGTTATTATTTTAAATCTAACCAATTTGATGAATTACTCTTAAAGGTTCACAGAAAACTAGTACTAGTTGATGAGAGTTACTTCGGAAACAAAAAGAGTAAAGTCTGGGGTATTTTCTTAATTCCAATAAAACGAAACCGGATCAAGTATGAGTTGTCGATCAGAACATATATGGATAGAACCTATAACGGGGTCTCGAAAAACAAGTAATTTCTGCTGGGCCGTTATCCTTTTTTTAGGGTCATTAGGATTCTTAGTGGTTGGAACTTCCAGTTATCTTGGTAGAAACTTGATATCTTTATTTCCGTCTCAGCAAATCCTTTTTTTTCCACAGGGGATCGTGATGTCTTTCTATGGAATCGCGGGTCTCTTTATTAGCTCCTATTTGTGGTG